CGTGACATGCGCATTGTTGTTCTTGTATTATTATATCCAAAGGATTGTTTGTTGGCTTAATTACAAGGATAGGGCTTTCTATTAAAAAAAAAAAGAAAATGTGGAACCCAAGTTTCGAACGATCTGATACTGATACCCTTTTTCTTCTCATTCGAGATATTATGAGAATGGAACCCACTACTAAATCGAAACGAAATCGAATGAGTTGAAAGTAAAGAAGTTAAAGGACATTATAAGTATAAGGCCACTCTTTTTTTGTTCTAAAATAAAAAAGGAGTTTTTTTTCCAGTTTTATTCCATATTAATTATTAATTCAAAAAAAGTTTCTATTTTTTGAATTGAATGAAGTTACACAGTTCTTATGAATTTGGAATTCGATTAGTTTACTTAACTCAAGAGTTGATCAATGAATCGGTTGATTTTGAATCACGGGATGGGTAGATGTCACAGATGATGAATTGATTTCTTATCTATGTCACTATATTTTTGTTCGTCTATAATGATTATGATTGATTGATGAATCCAAAATTTATTTTTCAAGTGGTACCTTTGCTTTTCTTTCTATCTTTCTTTCAAAAATGGAAACTTAGGGAAGTGCTTTATAAACATATGTATAAAAACGAAGATATTTCATCTTGCCTCTTTTCATGCCTACTATCATTAGTTATTTCGGTTTTCTACTAGTGGCTTTAACTATAACCTCGGCTCTATTTATTGGGCTGAGCAAGATACGACTTATTTGATTTGAAATTCGAAAATGAATTGGAAATTTTTTGAATGAACAATTCATAAAAAGAAATCTTTCTGGGGTATTCCATATATTCTATATCATGTCAATTTCCAATTCTTGTGAGATTCATGGGCAATACTATTAATATTTCAGAATCGATATTACCCCCCCTTTTTTACTCTTTCAAAGAAATGAAAATGATTGAAGTTTTTCTATTTGGAATCGTGTTAGGTCTAATTCCTATTACTTTGGCTGGATTATTCGTAACTGCATATTTACAATACCGACGTGGTGATCAGTTGGAACTTTGATTAATTAATATAATATCTCTTTTGTTTATTGACCTCCTATTTGTTTTAATTCTAATCCACAGGAGGTCCAAATTCAGACTTTTAACTGCTTCGATCTAACAAAAGAATGGAATCACGCTCTGTAGGATTTACGCTCTGTAGGATTTGAACCTACGACATCGGGTTTTGGAGACCCGCGTTCTACCGAACTGAACTAAGAGCGCTTTTTTTCATAAATCATTTTTGTGACCCCACCAATACATCTGGCATGCGTATACTATCCTAATATATATATTGATATCTATCTATCTATATATATATATTTCTCAATATATAATATATATAGATTATGATTATGAATATATATCTATATGGATGTATGTTGTCCCAATTTAATTGATCTCAATTGATCCCCTGTTACTGCCCATAAGATAAGGAATAGTTAGGGATAGGGATGACAGGATTTGAACCCGTGACATTTTGTACCCAAAACAAACGCGCTACCAAGCTGCGCTACATCCCTTTCAATTGTTTTACAGTGTCATTCTAAAGAATCTTTGTCTTGTTTTCCACATTTATCTAAATTATGCTGCCATTTTTTTCTTTCTAGTTTCATATTGTATAACATATAATAGTAATAAAAAAATTATATACATATGAAAATGAAAAAAAAAATAAAAGATGAAATAAACCCACCAAAAAATATTCATTTTTTTTAGGGAATGCTCGGGCAGAAATGGACCTCTTTTTTGTTAAAAAAAAAAATATCTAAGGAATTTTTGTCCATTTCTATTTGAATTAGGGATTCTGCGTACAAATACAAGTGGTTATTAACTAAATATACATCTGACCATATATGGATTACCATTATGTATTACAAATTACAATAAAGAATAAGAATAAAGAAAGGAGGATTTGAAATGCGAGATCTAAAAACATATCTCTCCGTGGCACCAGTGATAAGTACTCTATGGTTCGGAGCCTTGGCCGGTCTATTGATAGAGATCAATCGTTTATTCCCAGATGCGTTGATATTCCCCTTTTTTTCATTCTAGTTATTGAGACGGGAAGGGGTGAAGAAATTAATCCCCTTCCGTTTTTCGTTGTTTTTTATTTTTTCGAATTCGAAAGAAAAGAGAAAAAATAAAATGGCTTGCGCGGGGCAACAATCTCATACAAGATACTTAAATAAAAAACTGAAATAATGTACTGTGATTCTAAAGATAGTTAGAAATCATTGTATTACTTAATTATTACTATACTTCTATTGATGGCACAGAAATCTGTGATAATTTGATTTCGGATTAGCAACTTCTATTTTTTCCTTCCTTTCTTCTTCTTTGCTTCGAATCGGAAAATAGAAGAGTTTTAAGTGAATCAAAAACCCAAAGGAGGTTCATGGCCAAAGGTAAAGATATACGAGTAACGGTTATTTTGGAATGTACCGATTGTGTTCGAAACAGTGTTAATGTTAATAAGGAATCAACGGGTATTTCAAGATATATTACTCAAAAGAATCGACACAATAAGCCTAGTCGATTGGAATTGAGAAAATTTTGTCCCTGTTGTTGCAAACATACGATTCACGGGGAGATAAAGAAATAGATAAAATGGATTGCCTGTGTGTTATCCCTCCAAATGAGATATTATTTCATGTTTATAGAAATTGTATATCTATATAAATTATCTAGATATATAACATATATAAATTAACATATATAAATAGAAACCTAGTGAAATATTAAATAAATAGAAACAAAAATAGAAACAAAACAAATAAATCCCATTTTGTAAGAAATAGTATTTTCGGGATAAGGAATAAACAAACCATGGATAAATTGAAACGACTCTTTCCTAAATCTAAGCGATCTTTTCGTAGGCGTTTGCCCCCGATCCAATCGGGGGATCGAATTGATTATAAAAACATGAGTTTAATTAGTCGATTTATTAGTGAACAAGGAAAAATATTATCTAGACGGGTGAATAGATTGACCTTAAAACAACAACGATTAATTACGATTGCTATAAAACAAGCTCGTATTTTATCTTCGTTACCTTTTCGTAATAATGAAAAAGAATTTGAAAAAAGTGAGTCAACTACTCAAGCTACTGGGCTTAAAACAAAAAAAAGGGTTTACTCTTCAATTAAATTCAAATTCCAATCTAAACTCAAATGAAATGCGGATTGATGTTTTGTTCGAAAACTACGATAATCCAAATTGGATTGTCGTGTTGTCAGAAAAAAGAGAATCATTGAAGAAGAATAAATCTTTTTTTATTGAACGTGGTTGCTCATTTTGACGACTTTATCATATGATTCTATTTTTTCATACAAATACCTACTCTACTTTCCCGGAGTTCAGTCTCCGGGGAATTTTTATTTTATGATCTCGTTGGAAATCATATAAAGACAATTCCTATTTAATATAGCTATTTGTGCAAGTATTTTACGATTAAGAAGCAACTGCCTCTTGTACAGATTATACATGAATATACTATAGCTATAGTATTTTTCTTTTTTATTCTCTCGAATTACTGCATTTATTCGACTGATCCACAAACGACGAAAATCTCTTTTTTTCCTATCTCTATCCCGATGGGCCGAAACCAAAGCTTTTCTTTTCTGTTGAGGAATAGTAAGTCTTGACCGAAAGCTTGATGTAAATAAACGAGTTTTTGTCCGATGTTTCCGAGCTATATATCCTCTTTTAATTCTAGTCATTGAATAAATGAAACTTTGATGAATAACTATTTTGATTTCGTTTCTTTTAATTATTCTTTCCCCCTTTTTCCTAGTCCATTAATAACAAAACGGATTATTCCAGTGTATAAAATAAAAATTCCAATGGCTTTTGCTACTATAACCTTCCCAACCACGATTTTTTTATTTAAATTTCTAAGCATTTCACCTCGAAATAAAAAATTGTATCGAGACTAGGTATCAAAAAAAAACATAGTAAATGAAATAGAAATGGATAAAGAAATAGTGGGTTCCATCGTTTCTATGGTTACTTCTTAAATGGCGAGGTCCCCTCTATACACCGGAGCCCCTTCCTTCATTTAATCAATGCTATTGTTAACTTGTACAGTTCACACTCTTTGGCTCTACCTATGAAATATCTAGTAATAGGTCTTTCACAACGAAATCTACCTACACAGTAACGGTATTTAAGTATGAAGATTAGCTGAGTAGCTGACCCCGTTAGTCCGTTCTTGCAAGTTTTAAAATGGGATATCCCCTGCTTAATAGATAACTATTTACTACCAATGGGAAAGTCTTTCGCATTTGAAATTGCAAATTGAGGTGATTGGATTTGCACCAACGGAAACCATAAATTTGATACACAATAGAAAGATAGATATTAGTAATCGATTTTTTTGAAGATAGTTTCTTGCATTCTATCCTATTTCATTGGTACTGATCACTGATATTGGAATTTTTTTCCTTTCTTTTTTTGTCTTAGTCCATGATCTGAACGAGTCGCACATACACCCTAGTACATGTTCCTCGGCGCTGAGGGCATCCCTGAAGAGCGGGGGATTTCGTAACATTTCTGATTGGCTGTCTTGTGTTTCTAATAAGTTGTTTTATAGTTGGCATGTTGAGTCATATACATAATGAGCTGGTTTATATCAATCCGAATCCGATGATTATGAATTACTTATATTCTCTCTATTATTCTCTCTATTATTCTCTCTATTGATGATTATGAATTACTTATATTCTCTCTATTATTCTCTCTATTATTCTCTCTATTAATATTACTATATTAATTGAAAATATTCTATTAAACTCGGTAAGACGATAAAATTTCAAACCTTGGCGCGGAATACTCGTTAATTTTTTATTCAACTGCTACAAGATCAACAATTCCATGAGTTTGGGCTTCTGCTGCTGACATAAAAACATCCCTTTCCATGTCTTCGGATACAACCCATAAAGGTTTTCCCGTTCTTTGTACATAAACCCTTGTGATAGTTTCACGCAGTTTCAGTAGTTCTTCCGCTTCCAGGATAAATTCTCCCGTTTGTGCCTCATAAAAAGAACTAGCGGGTTGATGGATCATTACCCTGATGATATAACATAAAAAACGGTTCCTATTTCGCACGATAAAGCGAGAGAGATAAAGAATAAAAAAAAGATAAGACGGAATTGAACAAACGTACCGTACAGGCATCTTTTGCGTATTGCATACGGCTCTACAACGGAATTTATTTTTTACCTTCTATTGAAGAAATAGAAAATGTAGGGGGTCTATCAGACCCGGATCGGTAAATGACCCAATAACCACCCTTCCTTTTTTGTTTTGTGTAGTAGTTAAAAAAATACTATGATGGTTCCGTTTCTTTATTATTGCGTCTCTTATTCAGCAATCCCAAAGTTTCTTTTTTTTTTCATAGTCTTCATAAATATTGTTAAAAGCTTTCTTTTCCGGTGTGAAACCAAAAAAGTTTGTGACGCTGGAATAGGCTCCTCCCGATAGATGCGATAAAATAGGAAATATCCCCTTTTCATACTACCCTTTCGGTACATAATTGAAAAATTTTGGAAAAAACAAAAAAATTATCATATCGAACTCGAAGTGCTGTGCTATTATTACTTAATATTCATATGGCGAAGGCATAGTCTTCTTTTTTTCCTCAAATAAAAGAATCATTGGCGCCAAGCGTGAGGGAATGCTAGACGTTTGGTAATTTCTCCTCCTGCCAAAATAAAAGATCCCATTGAAGCGGCTAATCCCATGCATACTGTCTGTACATCTGGTTGTACAAATTGCATAGTATCATAAATCCCTATTCCGGGTATTACCCATCCGCCCGGAGAGTTTATAAACAAAAAAAGATCTTTGTTATCATCCTCTATACTGAGATATACCATAAGTCCAATAAGCTGATTCGATATCTCACTATCAACCTCTTGGCCTAAAAAAAGTAGTCTTTCTCGATAAAGTCGATTGGTTAGGATAAAATTTTATCTCTTAGGAGCCGTACCTGCACCTTTTGATGCATACGGTTCACCAAAAATCACCAAAAAGAATCAATGTGTAGAGTTAACCCTTTTTTTCATAGCGGGCTTTTTCTTAAATTTTTCAAGAAAGACGATTTTTGTAGGTTATAATAAACATGTTATAATAACCTAAACTTATTGAACTAAGTTCTCATTGATGTATTGTTTTCATTGAGATCGAATCCAAATCGCAATGTCATTTTCTTGTTTCGGAATGGGTTTCTTCACAATTGTTTTAGGTTTCTGTTCTACTCCGAGTAATAAAGAAAAGATCTGCCCGATTTGGATTTGCACATATAGGACAAATATTCCAATACCACGTCTTTTTGCTACGACTTCTTTTTTTTCTTCAATTTATTTCATGGTTTCTGCCAAATATCTGATAAGTAATAATCGTAGATATATTACCAATTGGATTTTTTTATAAACAGAGCCTGGATTCTTCATTTTATTGGTTTATTGGTCCAACCAAGCCAACCATAGATTCTTCTAAATTGATAATATTAATCCGGATCTGGATATCCCCCCAAAAAAAGATCTAATTTCATTTCACACTTCAAATTTTTGATGATTCAATCAATCTTTTTGGAGGGAAGGGGGGGATATCTCGATCGGGGGAGATAACGGGGAAATACCACATGACCCAATATATCGGACAAGCCATACTATACGTCAACCCACGAGGCATCCTCCTCTCCCGGACTCCGGAAGGGTACTTTTGGAACACCAATGGGCATCAAATGACGACACAAGTGGTATATCGCGCTCTTATGCGGAAGCGTACCAATGGGTTTATTTTATTGTCTTAATAATGATTGGTCCTTATCCTATTGTATTTTATCATATCATATTTGATTTCTAGATTTATAGATTGAATAAGTTCATAAATAAATAAATAAAAATAAAAAAAAAAGAAGACCATAGGAATAAAGGAAAATTCTTATGAATAGGTCCCTGGAGTGATGAACAAATATGTCTGCATTCATTCATATAAATACGAATATAAATATAAAATAGGGTCAACCCCCTTTTTTTATCATTGCGTATTGTTACGTATCGGGTATAGAATAGATCGGCTTCTTTTTGTTCCTACGAATAGAATTGTTCCATTATTACTAAAAAAACTAGACCAAATAGTAATCCTTTACCCGAGATAATCCACTGACAAAAAGAGGGTCCATAGCATATTTTTCCAGTGCAATAAAGTTACATAGTGTCTATTTTTTGTTGATATAAGGGGTATTTTCATGGGTTTGCCTTGGTATCGTGTTCATACCGTCGTATTGAATGATCCTGGTCGTTTGCTTTCTGTTCATATAATGCATACAGCTCTGGTTGCTGGTTGGGCCGGTTCGATGGCTCTATATGAATTAGCGGTTTTTGATCCTTCTGACCCTGTTCTTGACCCAATGTGGAGACAGGGTATGTTCGTTATACCCTTCATGACTCGTTTAGGAATAACCAATTCATGGGGCGGTTGGAATATCACAGGAGGGACTATAACAAATCCGGGTATTTGGAGTTACGAAGGTGTGGCTGGGGCACATATTGTGTTTTCTGGCTTGTGTTTCTTGGCGGCTATATGGCATTGGGTTTATTGGGATCTAGAAATTTTTTGTGATGAACGTACAGGAAAACCATCTTTGGATTTTCCCAAAATCTTTGGAATTCATTTATTTCTTTCAGGGGTGGCTTGCTTTGGTTTTGGCGCATTTCATGTAACAGGATTGTATGGTCCTGGAATATGGGTGTCCGATCCTTATGGACTAACCGGAAGGGTACAATCCGTAAATCCCGCGTGGGGTGTGGAAGGTTTTGATCCTTTTGTTCCCGGGGGAATAGCCTCTCATCATATTGCAGCAGGGACATTAGGCATATTAGCGGGCCTTTTCCATCTTAGTGTCCGTCCACCCCAACGTCTGTACAAAGGATTACGTATGGGAAATATTGAAACCGTACTTTCCAGTAGTATCGCTGCTGTCTTTTTTGCGGCTTTTGTTGTTGCTGGAACTATGTGGTATGGTTCAGCAACAACCCCGATTGAATTATTTGGTCCCACTCGTTATCAATGGGATCAGGGATACTTCCAGCAAGAAATATATCGAAGAGTTGGTGCTGGACTAGCCGAAAATCAAAATTTATCCGAAGCTTGGTCTAATATTCCTGAAAAATTAGCTTTTTATGATTACATCGGCAATAATCCGGCAAAAGGGGGATTGTTTAGAGCGGGCTCAATGGACAACGGGGATGGAATAGCTGTTGGGTGGTTAGGACACCCTATCTTTAGAGATAAAGAGGGACGTGAACTTTTTGTACGTCGTATGCCTACCTTTTTTGAAACATTTCCGGTTGTTTTGGTAGACGGAGACGGAATTGTTAGAGCCGATGTTCCTTTTAGAAGGGCGGAATCAAAGTATAGTGTCGAACAAGTAGGTGTAACTGTTGAGTTCTATGGCGGCGAACTCGATGGCGTCAGTTATAGTGATCCTGCTACTGTGAAAAAATATGCTAGACGTGCTCAATTGGGTGAAATTTTTGAATTAGATCGTGCTACTTTGAAATCAGATGGTGTTTTTCGTAGCAGTCCAAGGGGTTGGTTTACTTTTGGACATGCTTCGTTTGCTCTTCTTTTCTTTTTCGGACACATTTGGCATGGTGCTAGAACCTTGTTCAGAGATGTTTTTGCTGGTATTGACCCAGATTTGGATGCTCAAGTGGAATTTGGAGCATTCCAAAAACTTGGAGATCCAACTACAAAAAGACAGGTAGTCTGATACAACATTGTTCTGTTCCTTTTCGACTTTCTTTTCTTTGTTGTGATTTGAATTTGACATAGGAGGAACCGGATAAATCTTGATTTGAATCGTTTACTATTGTTTTTTCTTTTTCTTTATCCGGGAGACCGATCCAAAATAAACAGGTATGAAAGCTATAATTGTAAACCACGATCAAATCTATGGAAGCATTGGTTTATACATTCCTCTTAGTCTCGACTTTAGGAATCATTTTTTTCGCTATCTTTTTTAGAGAACCACCTAAAGTTCCAACTAAAAAGATGAAATGATTTTTTCATTCTATCAATTGAAGTAATGAGCCTCCCAATATTGGTAGGCTCATTACTTCAACTAGTCCCCATGTTCTTCGAATGGATCTCTTAGTTGTTGAGAGGGTTGCCCAAAAGCAGTATATAAGGCGTACCCGGTAAAACTTACAAGTAAACCAGATAGAGAGATGGCAACTAAGGTTGCTGTTTCCATTATTCTAAAATTTCAAGACCACAATGGATCTAGGATAAGATCATTTATTTACAGCAGAATGGTATACAAAGTCAACAGATACCAATAAATAAAAAATAGGATTTATGATTACACAAACCGTTGAGGGTAGTTCTAGATCTGGTCCAAGACGAACTATTGTAGGGGAGTTATTGAAACCATTGAATTCAGAATATGGTAAAGTAGCTCCTGGGTGGGGAACGACTCCCTTGATGGGTGTTGCAATGGCTCTATTTGCAATATTTTTATCTATTATTTTGGAGATTTATAATTCTTCCATTTTACTGGATGGAATTTCGATGAATTAGATTCACAAGAACCAACTAACTAGCTTTTCAATACAAAAGGATTAGGTCTTATATTCTTTATCTCATTCGATTCTGGTTTGGTAGTCTGACCGCGGAATTTCTTTGTTTCTGTATTTCCGGAATATGAGTGTGTGACTTGTTAGAATTGATCCTATTGATAGTACAGAGAAAGGGACTGTCATCTTTAATAGAGATGGTTTTACCCCGTCAGATATTTATTCTAGTATCTGGAACACGGAATAGATAATAGATAAAATATATTCTAAAGTATTAGAACTATTATTAGAACTATGATTCATATTTCATATTTAGACCTCGCAGCCGGACTTCAAAAAATGTTTCAACGAGTTATAGAAGTTCTAAATCGAAAGATTTGTATTCTTTCAAAC